TGGAGCTTCCCTCATTCCTTTTATCGAGCATAATGATGCGAATCGGGCTTTAATGAGTTCTAATATGCAGCGCCAAGCAGTTCCGCTTTCTCGGTCCGAGAAGTGCATTGTTGGAACTGGGCTGGAACGCCAAACGGCTCTAGATTCGGGGGTTTCAGCTATAGCCGAACACGAGGGAAAGATCATTTATACTGATCCTCACAAAATCATTTTATCAAGTAATGGGGACACTATAAGTATTCCATTAGTGATGTATCAACGTTCCAACAAAAATACTTGTATGCATCAAAAACCTAAGGTTCGGCGGGGTAAATACATTAAAAAGGGACAAATTTTAGCGGACGGTGCGGCTACAGTTGGTGGGGAACTCGCTTTAGGAAGAAACATATTAGTAGCTTATATGCCATGGGAAGGTTACAATTCTGAAGACGCAGTATTAATTAGCGAACGTCTGGTATATGAAGATATTTATACTTCTTTTCACATCCGGAAATATGAAATTCAGACTCATGTGACAAGCCAAGGCCCTGAAAGAATTACTAAGGAAATACCGCATCTAGAGACTCATTTACTCCGAAATTTAGACAGAAATGGAATCGTTATGCTGGGATCTTGGGTAGAAACAGGTGATATTTTAGTAGGTAAATTAACGCCTCAGACAGCGAACGAATCGTCGTATTCCCCAGAGGATAGATTATTACGAGTCATACTTGGCATTCAGGTATCCACTGCAAAAGAAACTTCTCTAAAACTACCTATAGGTGGAAGGGGTCGCGTTATTGATGTGAGATGGATCCAGAAAAAGGGGGGTTCCAGTTATAATCCAGAAATGATTCGTGTATATATTTCACAGAAACGTGAAATCAAAGTGGGTGATAAAGTAGCTGGAAGACATGGGAATAAAGGTATCATTTCAAAAATTTTGCCTAGACAAGATATGCCCTATTTGCAAGATGGGACACCCGTTGATATGGTCTTCAACCCATTAGGAGTACCCTCACGAATGAATGTGGGACAGATATTTGAATGTTCGCTCGGATTAGCGGGGGATCTGCTAAAGAAACATTATAGAATAGCACCTTTTGATGAGAGATATGAACAAGAGACTTCGAGAAAACTAGTGTTTTCTGAATTATATGAAGCCTGTAAGCAAACAAAAAATCCATGGGTATTTGAACCCGAGTACCCAGGAAAAAGCAGAATATTTGATGGAAGAACAGGGGATCCTTTTGAACAACCTGTTCTAATAGGAAAGTCCTATATCCTAAAATTAATTCATCAAGTTGATGATAAAATCCATGGACGTTCTAGTGGGCATTACGCACTTGTTACACAACAACCCCTTAGAGGAAGGGCCAAGCAAGGGGGACAACGAGTAGGAGAAATGGAAGTTTGGGCTCTAGAGGGATTTGGTGTTGCTCATATTTTACAAGAGATGCTTACTTATAAATCTGATCATATTAGAGCTCGTCAAGAAGTACTTGGTGCTACAATCGTTGGAGGAACAGTACCTAACCCCGAGGATGCTCCTGAATCTTTTCGATTGCTCGTTCGAGAACTACGATCTTTGGCTCTAGAACTGAATCATTTCCTTGTATCTGAGAAGAACTTCCAGATTAATAGGAAGGAAGCTTGATCTGAATGAATCAGAATTTCTATTCTATGATCGACCGGTATAAACATCAACAACTTCGAATTGGACCAGTTTCTCCTCAACAAATAAGGGCTTGGGCCAACAAAATCCTACCTAATGGAGAGATAGTTGGAGAGGTGACAAAACCCTATACTTTTCATTATAAAACCAATAAACCGGAAAAAGATGGATTGTTTTGTGAAAGAATCTTTGGACCCATAAAAAGTAGAATTTGTGCTTGTGGAAATTATCGAGCGATCAGAGCTGAAAAAGAAGACCCGAAATTTTGTGAACAATGCGGGGTGGAATTTGTTGATTCTAGGATACGAAGATATCAAATGGGATACATCAAACTTGCATGTCCAGTGACCCATGTGTGGTATTTGAAACGTCTTCCTAGTTATATCGCGAATCTTTTAGATAAACCCCTTAAAGAATTAGAAGGCCTGGTATACTGCGATGTGTGATTTGATCAAAATTTTCATTTTACAGATTCGGACTGAGAAACTGTCATCCCAATCAGATTGAATGGGATGCCCCGGCTCTGACATGTGTTTTGGGAAAAGTAACATGAAACTCAGAATTATGGGTATATTCAATACTTCCAAATGAAAGGGGAATTGATCCATGGTCGATTCTATAACAGATAAATAGGAATTGCTAGTTATACCTCGTGAAAAAAAAAGACTTTTTCGTGGAATTAGCCATTCCATTTCTTTTAGAGAGAGATTTTCTTTAAGCAAGCAAATATATATAGCATGGTTGGTTACTGGAGTCTATTTATCGCATATATACTTCAAAGAACATCATGGCATAACCATCGAGGTCAGTAGAGACCTAAAAGGTCGAAGGGAATGATATATAGAC